CATCTTTTTCTAAACAACGTCTTTGTCATTTGATCCAATAGCCTTCCGTTAGATAGGAACAGATTTGATAAGTACTGATAACTCGCGGATTGAATATTCGAACGGAAAGATCGATTATATAATGAACTAATGGTTCTAAGCCGTCTCCGTCTCTGGCGATTAATAAAAAATTCGAAGTACTTTTCTTTCGGTTTCTTGCTAAACCCGCGTTTATATAGAGTCTCCCTTTGGGAAGTCAGAAGAAGCCCCTTTGACATCTCTTCATCTGCAAAGAATTCTCGATGTGAAAACAGAAAGACAGAGAGCTCATCGTTGAATATGTAAAAGAGTGGATCTCCAGGGTCCCAAATGAATTGGCCTTTTCGAAAAAAGACTTGTTCTTTGGAAGATCTATCTCGTCCAGGGTACTCCATGGTTTCACTCTGCAAGAACTCCCAATCATTCTCTTGAAGCTCATCCTCTTCATCATATCCACCATCCCCTTCACCAAAAAATGCATAATCAAAATATTCATCATTCACTTCATCAGAAATGATCGGCTTGCCCCGAAATGACCTGGCCCAATAGGGAAATTCCAATTCATTGGGCCTTTCGATCCAATCAAATAGAAAGCCCCAAGGTTGCCATATTCTAGGAGCCCAAACTATGTGATCGACTACATCCTCCGCTAACTGTTGCGGGTCGGTGCCTTCTGCCCATTCTTTAAACTCCGATTCGTAGAGAAATCTACGATCAAAGATAGAACGAGATCCATTTTCCATCATCTCTAAGGGATTCCTCGGTTCGGGCCGAAGAAGCGAGGATCCCACCAGAGCGCCTTCTACTACTTCTAATAGGCCATCAACTAGACCAGAATCCGTCTCAACGAGTCTATAAGAAGTGATCCAATTTTTTTCATCGGGTCCGGGTAGAGACCAAAGATCTTGAGCGACCGATCCGGCAGAACAACTCAAAAGATAAAGAAGTATCGTTAATTTCTTCATGCTCGTTCCAAGTTCGAAGAACCATTTGTACAAATAAGGATCCCCTTCGTAACATGATTGCTTCTTCATATAGATAGATATAGGATCTATAAGGCAGCAATTATTTATAAGTACATTTTGTGCAACAGCCCTTCCTATCTGATAGAAAAGGATCCCATGATCCGGAACCGGTCTTACATGCGCTCGCAACTCCCAAGTTTGTCTATGAAGAGCGAATCGAATTGTATTAGTGTCTATAATTGATTTCTTCTGTGTAATACTAATCGATAGGGCCTCATTGGTAATTGCTACAAGATCTCGTGCATTGTAACCCATGGCTATGGACCCGAATCCATTAGTATGGAACATTTTCTTTTCCAAGTGAAATCCCCTAGTATACGAAAGGGTGAAAACGTGCTTTCGTTGTTGTGGAATAAGAAGCCTTCGTATCTTAATGCATGTATTTAATTTATTCGGAGCTATTAGAGCGGGATCCACTTTTTGGGGAATATGAGTCGAAGCAATAACAAGAATCTCTCTAGTGGACCGTCTTTCACAATCCCCGGAGAGATAGTTCAATAATAAACCGAGGGACTCCGACTCATCCACATACAGATCATGAATGTTTGGAATCCATACTATGCAAGGAGACATTGTTCTTGCCAATTCGAATTGCAAGTTGATAGAAGCTAGGTTGATTTCCAACTCGATGATATACCTAAGTATCTCATCATCCACCGTATACTCCTCCCTCAGCTCCGGGTCCGAGTCCAAGTTCGAATAGTCACGATCATCAATATCATCCGCATCTCTAAGCGCATCCATATATTCCTTAGCAGGATCGCTATCATTATCAATCCCATCAATATCCACATCATCAAGCGCTTCCATATAGTCCTCAGGATCGAGATCATCAATAACTATTTTCAAACCCAGCTTGTTCAGAAATACCGTAATAAAAGGAAGATAGGAGTTTGTCGCTAGGGATTTGACCAAATAGGATCGTCCAGTTCCTATAGGACCTATCACTAAAATACCCCTAGAGGGGGATAGCGCTAGGCGGAACGAAAAGGGTTTCGGGTTTCCATGAGATGGGAAATGAAAACTATTGGCCCCACACGAGGTTTGTGAATAAGTGATTGTCTGATAATGAGCAAGGAATATCCGTCTTTCTGCTAAACAGGATGTATTGAACTCATAATTCATTAGATCCTTTTGATGAATGTCAACTAAGTATCGTAAGTAAATTGCTCCCGCTTGTTCAAACATTTGATAACCATAGTCACTCTTTACTAAACGATCAATATGAGTCAGACTCCATAGAATTTGATCAATCCCTTTTTCTGGCCTTAGGGTGGAGAAATGAAACGAGTAAACTCTCTCTTCATCCAAAAACCAATCACAGGTCTCGATCCAGGATTCTATTTCATCATGAGTCTGAAACCTTTGCCCTTTTCTTATCCATGAATAGATCTCTTTACTTGTATGACTTAGATATCTCGTATTTCTCGAAAAAGTGATTCGATTGATGGGATTTG